TTTACCAAGTTCAACCTTAGCCAGATTAGTCAACATTTATATGTTTCGATGCAACAACAAGATGTTATTTGTAACAAGTAGTTTTGTTGGTTGGTTAATTGGTCACATTTTATTCATGAAATGGGTTGAATTGGTATTATTCTGGATACGGCAAAATCATTCTAATAAGTACCTTGTGTCAGAATTGAGAAATTCTATGGCTCGAATCTTTAGTATTCTCTTATTTATCACCTGTGTCTACTATTTAGGCAGAATGCCGTCGCCTATTTTCACTAAGAAACTGAAAGAAAAGGAAGAAGGGGGAGAAAGAAAGGAAGAAGGGGGAGAAAGAAAGGAAGAAAGCGATGTAGAAACAACTTACGAAACGAAGAAGACTAAAAAAGATAGCCCAGTTTACGAAGATTCTTATCTTGATGGGTATCAAGATAATTGGGAATTGGGAAAACTTAAAGAAGAAAAAAGGGAAATTTCTTTAAAGAAAATGGAAGAGCCCCTCGTTACTTTTCTTTTCGATGATAAACGATGGAATCGCCCATTTCGATATATAAAAATAAAAAATGATCAATTAGAAAATCCTGTACGAAATGAAATGTCACAATATTTTTTTTATACATGTCCAAGTGATGGAAAACAAATAATATCTTTTACATATCCCCCCAGTTTATCAACTTTTTCAGAAATGATAGAACGGAAAATTTCTTTGTACACGAAAGAAAAACTATATCACGGGAATCTCTATAACTATTGGGTTTTTGCCAATGAACAAAAAAAGTACAACTTGAACAACGAATTGATCAGTCGAATCAAAATTCTAGAAAAAGAAAAGGTTTTTCTAGATATGGTAGAAAAAAGGACCAGATTATGCGATGATGAGAATGAACAAGAATACTTACCAAAAATGTATGATCCTTTTTTGAACGGACCATATCGAGGAACAATAAAAAAATTCGATTTACGTGAAATCATTCATGATTTCATCACTTCGACGGAAACATTTGATTCCATAGAAATGTTCTGGATAAATAAGATTCATGATCTATTTCCTAAGCATTCTCGAGAATTTGAACATAAAAAGAATCCATTTCGCGGGGAATCCTTTTCAAATTCTAATTTTTCTATTGATAATTACTTAACCTCAATTGATGAATTATCTTTTGAATACGAACAAGAAATTGATTCAGAAAAAAAAGAAAAATCTTTGCAATTTGGATTCGATGAAATTACAACTGATCCAAACGATCAAACAACACTAAAAGAAAAATCCATTGAAATGGAAGAAATCAGTAAAAATGTTTCTCGATGGTCATACAAATTGATTGATGTTTCGGAAGAAGAAGAAGAAGAGGAAGAGGAAGAAGAAAATGAAGAGGGATCGATGGGAAAAACGGATATTCGTTCAAGAAAAGGCAAACGAGTGGTAATTTATACTGATGATCAGAGTGATAATCCTAGCACTAATACTAATGATACTAGTACTAGTGAAGAAGAAGAAGAAGAAGCTTTGATACGTTACTCACACCAATCAGACTTTCGTCGTGGTATAATCAAAGGATCCATGCGTGCGCAAAGACGTAAAATAGTTATTTGGGAAATGTTTCAAGCAAATGCGCATTCTCCACTTTTTTTGGATCGAATAGACAAAACGGTTTTTCTTTCTTCTTTTGTTTTCTCTAATATGATGAATCGCATTTTTAGGAATTGGGTAGGGGAAAATCCAGAATTAAAAATTGCTGATTTTGAAGAGAAAAATACAAAAAAGGGGGAAAAAACAAACAAAGAGAAAGAAGAAAAAAATAAACGAATAGCAATATCCGAAACCTGGGATACTTTTATATTTACTCAAATAATCAGAGGTTCAATGTTAGTAACCCAATCCTTTCTTAGAAAATATATTATATTACCTTCATTGATAATAGCTAAAAATGTAGGCCGTATGCTATTATTCCAATTCCCCGAGTGGTACGAAGACTTGAAGGAATGGAATAGAGAAGTGCATATTTTTTGCACCTATAATGGTGTTCAATTATCAGAAACGGAATTTCCCCAAAATTGGTTAACAGATGGTATTCAGATAAAGATTCTATTTCCCTTCTGTCTGAAACCTTGGCAAGGAGCTAAGGTATACTCTCATCATAGAGATAAAATGCGGAAAAAAAAACAAAAGGACGATTTTTGTTTTTTAACAGTTTTTGGAAAGGAGGCAGACCTACCCTTTGGTTCTGCCCGAAAACGACCTTCTTTTTTTGAACCTATTTCTAAAGAAATTGAAAAAAAAAAAAGAGAAGTAAAAATGCAATTGTTTGGAGTTCTAAGAGTTTTCAAAGAAATAATAAAACGGTTTCTAAAAGTTTCAAAAGAAAAAACAATATGGGTCATGAAACTAGTTATAAACCTAATAAGGAAGGAATTTGAAAATGTAATAAACTCCATTTTTTTATTTAACCGGGGGGGGGGATATGAATTAAATGAAAACATAAAAGATTCCAAAATGAATGATAAGATCATCCACGAATCGACCATTCAAATTCGATTTACGAATTTAGAAAATTATTCATTCATAGAAACAAAAATGATGGATCTTGCTAATAAGACAATCACAATTAGGACTCAAATTGAAGGAATCACAAAAGACAAAAAAAGAAAAATTCTAACTTGTGATAATAGATCGGAATCACAGAAGGCTGTTTGGCAAATATTTAAAAGACAAAATATACGATTAATACGTAAATCACATTATTTTATGAAATCCTTCATTGAAAAAGTATACATAGGTATCTTACTATATATCATTAAGATTCCCAAGATTAATGCCCAAGTTTTATTTGAACCCAGAAAAATGATCAATCAATCCATTTCTAATGATGAAACAAATCAGGAAAGAATTGAGAAAAAAAATCAAAATACAATTAACTTTATTTCGACTATCAAAAAGTTTTTTTATAATAAAAATATTAGTCATAATGATAAAAGTATTTATTGTGACTTATCTTCGTTGTCTCAAGCATATGTATTTTACAAATTATCACAAACAAAATTACTTAACAAGTATCACTTAAAATCTGTGTTTCAGTATCACGACACCTATCCTTTTCTTAGGGATAGAATCAAAGATTATTGTATGATCCAGGGAATATTGGATTCCAAACTAAGGCATAAGAAAATTAAGACTAAGAAGAATAAATGGAAAAATTGGTTAGGGGCGCATTTTCAATACAATTTCTCTCATACCAAGTGGTCTCCGTTAGTCCCGGAAAAATGGCGAAATAGGATCAACCGACGTCGTACGCTTCAAAAAAAATACTCAACGAAATTGGATTTATATAAAAAAGAAAAACCCCAATTAAATTCTTATGTAAAAAAAAATTCCTATACAGTAAATTCATTGATGAGTCAAAAAGAAAAATGGAAAAAACACTACGGATATGATCTTTTATCATATGATTATATAAATAATGGGGATAGTGGGGACTCAGATATTTCTGGATCAACATTACAAATAAATGAGGACCGCAAAATTCCATATAATTTAAATACGCCTAAAACCGAATCATTTTATGGATTAATAAGTTTAGCCATTGATGATTATATAGAAAAAAGATATATTATCGGTACGCATAAAAATGCGGATAGAAAATATTTTGATTGTGGAAGTTGTCTTAGAAATAATATCAACATTAAGGCCTGGGCCAATACACATATCGATACCAAGATTAAAAAAAATGTTACAACCAAAACGAATAATTATAACATATTTGAAAAAAAAGAAACTTTGTCTTTTACAATTCATCACGAAGTTGATTCATCCAATCAAAAAAAGCACATTTTTGATTGGATGGGTATGAATCAAAAAGGGTTATATCGTACAATATCAAAATCAAAGCTAAACCCCTCGTTTTTCCCAGAATTTGTGCTACTTTTTGATGTCTATAAGATGAAACCGTGGATCATACCAATCAAATTACTTATTTTTAATTTTTATGGAAATGCAGATATTAGTAAAAATGACAAGATCAGCGTAAATAAAAAAAATCTTCCTATACTATCTGATAAAACTGATAAAAATAAAAAAGAATATATTGAATTAGAAAATTCTAACAAAAAAAAAAACGAAAAACAGGACCAAGGGGATCTTGTATCAGATCTACGAAAAAAAAAAAAAAAGAAAAATATTGAAGAAGATTACCCGACATCAGACATTAAAAAGGGTAAAAAGAAAAAACAATTCAAGAACAAGAACAGGGTAGAAGAGGAACTGGGTTTCTTCCTGAAAAATAATTTCATTTTTCAATTAAGATGGGTTGACCCTTTGAATCAAAGAATAATGAATAATATCAAGGTATATTGTTTCCTACTTAGAATGATGGATCCAAAGGAAATTGCTATATACTCAATTGAAAGAGGAGAGATGCATCTGGATCTAATGTTGATTCCACAAAGGCTCACCTTGCAAGAATTGATAAACAAAGGAATGTTTATTATTGAACCAATTCGTCTATCAAAGAAAGTCAAATTTATGAGAAAATTTATTACATATCAAACTATAGGTATTTTATTGGTTGATAAGAGTAAGCACCAAACTAATGAAAAATGCATAAAAGAGGGATATGTTGATAAAAATCATTTTGATGGAACCGGTGGACGACACAACGATATACTTGTGAATGGAAAAAAAAATCATTATGATTTCCTTGTTCCTGAAAATATTCTATCTCCCAGACGTCGTAGAGAGTGGAGAATTCTAATTTGTTTCAATTCCCAGAGTTGGAATGTTGTGGATAAAAATACAAAATTTTGTAATCAAAAGAACATAAGAAACTGTGGACAATTTTTGAATAAGGACAAGCATTTTAATATGGATGCAAATAAATTAATCAAATTCAAATTGTTTCTTTGGCCCAATTATCGATTAGAAGATTTAGCTTGTATGAATCGGTATTGGTTTGATACCGATAATGGCAGTCGTTTTAGTATGTCAAGAATACATATGTATCCACGATTCTGAATTAGTTAATTCAGAACAGAATAAGTTAATAGTAAGTACATTTTCTATGTATCACATGACATAGAAAGTCAAAAGAAAAATATATGCATATTATACATATCATGACACCGATTTGATTAAATATCAATAGATTTCGGAAGAAATCGACAGAATCCCTTTTCCCCTAAAAAACAAAAAAAAAGAATTTTCTTTTGGGAATGTATAAATGTATTATCTCTTTCTATCCAAATCAAATGAAAAATTTGATTTGGATAACATAACTAAAAAAAAAGAAAGAAAATTTGATTTTATAAATATATATAAATATATTATATAATATAAAATATATAAAATAAATGAAATAAAATATATAAAATAAATGAAAGCAAAGTAGTGTATATGAATAAATACAAATTTTTGTGTGTACTAGATTAACTAGTATAATTATTATTTTTCCTGATCGAGAAAATCCACGGAAAAGAAAAAAAATAGAAAAATTGGTTTTTTATGATCAAAAATGCATTCATATTGGTTATTCCACAAGAAGAAAAAGAAGAAAACTGTGGGTCTGTTGAATTTCAAGTTTTAGGGTTTAGCAATAAGATACGGAGACTCACTTTACATTTGAAATTACATAAAAAAGATTTTTTATCACAAAGAGGTCTACGAATAATTCTGGGAAAACGTCAACGGCTGCTGAATTATTTGTCAAAGAAAAATAGAGTACGCTATAAGAAATTAATTGATCAGTTAAATATCCGGGAGTCAAAAACTCGTTAATGAAAATTTAAAATTTTAAGATTGGTTTGAATTTTTTTTATTAGTTATTAGATTTTTCATTTTGATGAACCTCGTTTTGAGAAATTCATGGAATGGAATAACAAATTAAGGAAGAAAAGATATGACTGTACCGGCTACAAGAAAAGATTTCATGATAGTTAATATGGGTCCTCACCACCCATCCATGCACGGAGTTCTTCGACTGATCCTTACTCTCGATGGTGAAGATGTTATTGACTGTGAACCCATATTGGGATATTTACACAGAGGAATGGAAAAAATAGCGGAAAATCGAACAATTATACAATATTTGCCTTATGTAACACGGTGGGATTATTTAGCCACTATGTTCACAGAAGCAATAACGGTAAATGCACCAGAACGATTGGAAAGTGTTCAAGTACCTAAAAGAGCTAGTTATATTAGAGTAATTATGCTGGAACTTAGTCGTATAGCTTCTCATTTATTATGGCTAGGACCTTTTATGGCGGATATCGGTGCGCAAACTCCCTTTTTCTATATTTTCAGAGAGAGGGAATTGCTATATGATCTATTCGAAGCCGCCACAGGTATGCGAATGATGCATAATTATTTCCGTATCGGGGGAGTAGCTGCCGATCTACCTTATGGATGGATAGATAAATGTTTGGATTTCTGCGATTATTCTTTAACAGGAATTATTGAATATCAAAAACTTATTACACAGAATCCTATTTTTTTGGAACGAGTGGAAGGAGTAGGCATTATTGATGGAGAGGAAGCAATAAATTGGGGTTTATCAGGACCAATGTTACGAGCTTCTGGAATCCAATGGGATCTTCGTAAAGTTGATCCTTATGAGTGTTACAATAAGTTCGATTGGAAGGTTCAATGGCAAAAAGAAGGAGATTCGCTAGCTCGTTATTTAGTACGAATCGGCGAAATGGGGGAATCCGTAAAAATTATTCAACAGGCTCTAGAAGGAATTCCTGGGGGACCCTATGAGAATTTAGAAGTCAGACGCTTTAATAGAGAAAAAAATTCCCAATGGAATAATTTTGAATATAGATTTATTACCAAAAAACTTTCTCCCAATTTTGAATTATCAAAACAAGAACTTTATGTGAGAGTAGAAGCACCAAAAGGAGAATTAGGAATTTATTTGATAGGAGATAGTAGTGTGTTTCCCTGGAGATGGAAAATTCGTCCACCAGGTTTCATAAATTTGCAAATTCTTCCTCAACTAGTTAAAAGAATGAAATTGGCTGATATCATGACGATACTAGGTAGTATAGATATTATTATGGGAGAAGTTGATCGTTGAAATGATAATTGATACGATAGAAGTACAAGCTATCAATTCTTTTTCTAGATCGGAATCTTTAAAAGAAGTCTATGGACTAATATGGATCCTTGTCCCCATTTTAACCCTTATATTGGGAGTCACAATGGGGGTACTGGTAATTGTTTGGTTAGAAAGAGAAATATCCGCAGCAATACAACAACGTATTGGTCCGGAATATGCCGGACCATTGGGAATTCTTCAAGCTCTAGCAGATGGGACCAAACTACTTTTTAAGGAGGACCTTCTCCCATCTAGAGGAGATATTCGTTTGTTTAGTGTCGGACCATCTATAGCGGTCATATCAATTTTACTAAGTTATTTAGTAATTCCTTTTGGATATCGACTTGTTTTAGCCGATCTCAGTATAGGTGTTTCTTTATGGATCGCCATTTCAAGTATTGCTCCTATTGGACTTCTTATGTCAGGATATGGATCGAATAATAAATATTCCTTTTCAGGTGGTCTTCGAGCTGCTGCTCAATCTATTAGTTATGAAATACCATTAACTCTATGTGTGTTATCAATATCTCTACGTGTGATTCGTTGGAACATGAACCTTTACCCCCTTTCTATAAATAAAATAAGGGAGTTGAATATATTGAATGAATATTTGCATTTTTTTATTCATTATTAGGTTCGATAAATTAAACCAGATAGTCATCTGAGTAAAATAAAACTGCTTCCAAATTTGCAGTAAGAAGATAAAATCTCATTCCCTATGTACAAGAATAAAGTTGAAGTAAACATAAATAGTATAAACTATTTACCCCAAGATTGATATTCTTTGATTAGTCATCATATCTTGAAGCGGGTACAAAAGATCAACTGTATGGGGTTTCTACTACTGTCTTGTATGTCTTACCATACTGGGGATCAATCAAAAATCAGTGAACAGTTAGAAACACCAAGGTACACAAAAGATTAGTAATGGAGATAATGTAAGGTATCAAAAAAAGGTATTTTTGCATAAATTTTTTGATAAAACGAATCATAATGAGGGCTCTAAGTTAGTAGAAATGATGAAGCAGTACTTCCCCGCGATTCCGATCTAGAGTATGCTCCTATTCACTGATTAAAGAAATGACTATCAAAAACGAATTAATCTTTTATTTCTTTCTTTTTTTAGAGTACCTTCCTCTGAGAAAGAAGACCAGGAAAAAAGGAAATGATAAAAAATGGATGAAAATAATAAAAGATTTTTATTTATTATTTTTTTGCCATCCATATCTATACATACAGAATTCTTATCACGAATTTTGAACTAATACCTAATTCGTTCTTTATATTTATTGGTATAACGAGTATTTTATTAAAGGATTAAGTTATTATCAAACAAAAAGAAATTGAAATAATAATGGATGAGATAAATTCAGAAGCGCCCTTTTTTACTCTAGCAGACGGAATTCCATTGGTCTAATTTGGGACTTTCTGATATATCTTTATTCCGTTTATCATCCAAAATGGTGATAATACTGAACAAGTCCTTACTTGCATTTATTTGCGGCCATAGAGGAGCCGTATGAAGCTGAGGTCTCATGTACGGTTTTGGAATAGCGATTCCAGCAGTTATGTTATTATCGACTATGATTATCTAACAGTTCAAGTACAGTTGATATAGTTGAGGCACAGTCAAAATATGGTTTTTGGGGGTGGAATCTTTGGCGTCAGCCTATAGGATTTATAGTTTTTATTATTTCTTCTCTAGCAGAATGTGAAAGATTGCCCTTTGATTTACCAGAAGCGGAAGAGGAATTAGTAGCAGGTTATCAAACAGAATATTCGGGTATCAAATATGGTTTATTTTACCTTGCCTCTTACCTAAATTTATTAGTTTCTTCATTATTTACAACAGTGCTTTACTTGGGTGGGTGGAATTTATCTATTCCATATATATCCATTCCTGAACTTTTCGGAATAAATAAAATTGCTGGAGTCTTTGGAATGACAATTGGTATCTTTATTACATTAGCTAAAGCTTTTTTTTTTCTCTTCATTTCTATCACAACAAGATGGACTTTACCTAGGATGAGAATGGATCAGCTATTAAATCTTGGATGGAAATTTCTTTTACCTATTTCATTAGGTAATCTATTATTGACAACTTCTTCTCAACTTGTTTCTCTCTAAATAACAGAATAAGATAACGATATTCTAGATTTATAACAACTATCTCAAACAAGAGAAAGAAACATCAATTTAGTCATGGATATCCACAATATGTTCCCTATGGTGACCGGTTTCATAAATTATGGTCAACAAACAATACGAGCCGCAAGATACATTGGTCAAAGTTTCATAATTACCTTATCCCATACAAATCGTTTACCTGTAACTATCCAGTATCCTTATGAAAAATCGATCGCATCGGAGCGTTTCCGCGGCCGAATCCATTTTGAATTTGATAAATGTATTGCTTGTGAAGTATGTGTTCGTGTATGTCCCATAGATTTACCTGTTGTTGATTGGAGATTTGAAAGGAATATTAAAAAGAAACAATTGCTTAATTACAGTATTGATTTTGGGGTTTGTATATTTTGTGGTAACTGTGTCGAGTATTGTCCAACAAACTGTTTATCAATGACTGAAGAATATGAACTTTCCACTTATGATCGTCACGAATTGAATTATAATCAAATTGCTTTAGGTCGGTTACCGATGTCAGTAATTGGGGATTGCTCAATTCAAACAGTTATGAATTCAACTCAAATCAAAATAGACAAAGAAAAACCCCTTGATTCAAGAACGATTACCGATTACTAAGATTTTCTTTGGATATAGAGGATCCCAGCTTCTTTTCTTTTGGTTGGTCAGAAACTAGATAACTATTGATTGTTTGTTGAGAATTATTCTTTAGATTTAAACTTCAGAATAGATTCTACTTTTCGTTATTTTTTCGAAATATAAAATTCGAACTAGTTTTTTCTTTTTTCTTTCAGATAAAAAAAAGGCAAAGCCCTTTCTCTTTCCTGGACCATTTAGTAAGGTCATGAAATATCTCGACTTATTTATCTCTTATTTTATACATAATGGATTTACCTGGACCAATACATGATATACTTGTAGTATTTCTAGGATCATTTCTTATATTAGGAGGTCTGGGAGTAGTATTACTTACCAATCCAATTTATTCTGCCTTTTCATTAGGATTGGTTCTTGTTTGTATATCTTTATTCTATATTCTATTGAACTCCTATTTTGTAGCTGCCGCACAGCTCCTTATTTATGTGGGAGCCATAAATGTCTTAATTATATTTGCTGTTATGTTCATGAATGGTTCAGAATATTCCAATAATTCCTATCTTTGGACCGTTGGAGATGGGGTTACTTCACTGGTTTGTACAAGTATTTTTTTTTCACTAATTCTTACTATCTCGGATACGTCCTGGTACGGAATTATTTGGACTACAAAATCAAACCAGATTATCGAACAGGACCTTGTAAGTAAGGTTCAACAAATTGGAATTCATTTATCAACAGATTTTTATCTTCCGTTTGAATTTATTTCTATAATTCTTTTAGTTTCTTTGATAGGTGCAATTACTATGGCCCGTCAATAATAAATACTTAGAATTATATATTCTAAAATGAAAAAGGTTAAGGGTTTTATTTTAGTTAAATCTAATGCCAATACCCTCTTTTTCTGTAATTGCTCTATTCTAGTCAATCGAATCGATTGACTTGTTGTTCATGTTGAAATGAATCTAGATTGATGAGGAATTAGTCAATGATGTTCGAACATGTACTTTTTTTGAGTGTCTATTTATTCTCTATCGGTATCTATGGACTGATCACAAGTCGAACCATGGTTAGGGCACTTATGTGTCTTGAGCTTATACTAAATTCGGTTAATATAAATCTCGTAACATTTTCTGATGTATTTGATAGTCGACAATTGAAAGGAGATATTTTTTCCGTCTTTATTATAGCTATTGCGGCCGCTGAAGCAGCTATTGGGCTAGCTATTGTTTCGTCGATCCATCGTAACAGAAAATCAATTCGTATCAATCAATCGAATTTATTGAATAATTAGTCAAAATTAGCATATCTATTAAATGGATAATATATATCTATTTATTATTTATATATGGATAGATATAATATAGTTTATTTGTTTATTTATAGTAATTTATAGTAAGAAAATTGACCATTTGTTGGACAATTTGAATTAATATGCGTGACTCGTATTAGCATGTTATTGAAACGAAAATCAAAGCCCCCTGGTCCTTTCTCATGAACAGATTTTAAAATCTATTGATTCTTAAGATTTTGATAAACCATTGATTCGTCTGGTGTCCACAATATAAATAGACAAGTCTACTTATTTTACCAGATCGAAAATTTTTTATGTTCAAAACTGGAATTTATAGATCCAATGTCGCATTCAGTAAAAATTTATGATACATGTATAGGGTGTACTCAATGTGTACGAGCTTGCCCCACAGATGTATTGGAAATGATACCTTGGGATGGATGTAAAGCTAAGCAAATTGCTTCCGCCCCAAGAACCGAGGACTGTGTAGGTTGTAAGAGATGTGAATCCGCTTGCCCAACAGATTTTTTGAGTGTCCGTGTTTATTTATGGCATGAAACAACTCGCAGCATGGGTCTATCTTATTGATACGTTATAAAAAACTCCACTTGAATCATTTGATTCCTTTTTACCGACAAAAGCCCCTTGCTTGAGAAAATATATTTTCTCGAGCAAGGGGCTTTTTGGTCAATCAATCCGTATCTTGTCTTTATCACGAGTTATTTCCCTTGGTTAACAATACTTGTTGTTTTGCCGATATTCGCGGGTTCTTCAATTTTATTTTTTCCTCATAGGGGAAATAAGGTATTTAGGTGGTATACTATATGTATATGCTTACTCGAACTCCTTCTAACAACCTATGTATTCTGTTATCATTTCCAATTGGACGATACGTTAGTTCAATTGGGGGAAGATTCTAAATGGATAGATATTTTTGATTTTCACTGGAGACTGGGAATCGATGGGCTTTCCATAGGGCCTATTTTACTGACAGGATTTATCACTACTTTAGCTACTTTAGCAGCTTGGCCGGTTACTCGAAATTCGCAATTTTTCTATTTCCTGATGTTAGCAATGTACAGTGGTCAAATAGGATCATTTTCTTCTCGAGACCTTTTACTTTTTTTCATCATGTGGGAGTTAGAATTAATTCCTGTTTACTTACTTTTATCCATGTGGGGAGGAAAAAAACGTTTGTACTCAGCTACAAAGTTTATTTTGTACACTGCGGGGGGTTCCATTTTTCTATTAATAGGAGTTCTGGGTATGGGTTTATACGGTTCCAATGGGCCAACATTGGATTTTGAAAGATTAGCCAATCAATCATATCCTGTGATATTGGAAATAATATTCTATTTCGGTTTCCTTATTGCTTATGCTGTCAAATTGCCGATTATACCCCTACATACATGGTTACCCGATACTCATGGAGAAGCGCATTACAGTACATGTATGCTTCTAGCTGGAATCTTATTAAAAATGGGAGCCTACGGATTAATTCGGATCAATATGGAATTATTACCGCATGCTCATTCTATATTTTCTCCCTGGTTGGTGATAGTGGGGACAATCCAAATAATCTATGCAGCTTCAACCTCTCTCGGTCAACGCAATTTAAAAAAGAGAATAGCCTATTCTTCTGTATCTCACATGGGTTTTACAATTATAGGAATTGGTTCTATAACCGACATGGGACTCAACGGGGCCATTTTACAAATACTCTCTCATGGATTTATTGGTGCTGCACTTTTTTTCTTAGTGGGAACGAGTTGTGATAGAATACGTCTTATTTATCTCGACGAAATGGGTGGGATATCTATTCCAATGCCAAAAATATTTACCATGTTTAGTAGTTTCTCGATGGCCTCTCTTGCATTGCCGGGGATGAGTGGTTTTGTTGCGGAATCAGCAGTCTTTTTTGGAATAATTACCAGTCCGAAATATCTTTTAATGCCCAAAATGCTAATTACATTTGTAATGGCAATTGGAATGATATTAACTCCCATTTATTTATTATCTATGTCACGTCAGATGTTCTATGGGTATAAACTATTCAACGTCCAAAACTCTAATTTTATGGATTCTGGACCGCGAGAACTATTTGTTTCGATCTGTATCTTTCTACCTGTAATAGGGGTTGGTATTTATCCTGATTTCGTTCTCTCGCTATCAGTTGACAAGGTACAAGCTATCCTATCTAATTATTTTCATAGATAGTTTTCATTAATGAGATAGAAAGCAAAGTCTTATATATAATTCTTTCATTTTGAGTTCGCCGTATAATGCAAAAAAGTTAGTTAGGATTGTAATGAGATGTGTCCCGAGTGAGAACCCTTTATTCAAAGGGTTCTCAAAAACCCGCACGAACTTTCGTTATATATGGGACGATGTTCTTATGTGTTCCTCGTGGAGTTTATTTAATTAGATTGTAATGTGAATGAACCATAACTATGTAGACCTATTCCTAATAGATTGATTCCGAAATAACATATCCAAATTATAAAAAATCCTATAGAAGCTACAAGTGCCGAATTCGTACCTTGAAAACTTTGATTTGTTCTAGTATGTGAATAAATCGCGAATATGGTCCAAGTAATAAATGCCCAAGTTTCCTTGGGGTCCCAATTCCAATAGGATCCCCATGCCTCATTAGCCCATACTGCTCCAGAAAGAATACCTATAGTTAAAAAGATAAATCCTAAACTAATGACACGATAACTCCAATAATCCAAACGCTGAGTTAATTGATATTTGTAATAATTTCGAAATGAAAGAAAAGAGGTGTCTTTAAAAACATTTCTTTTTTCATTCAAGTAGTGGATCTCTCCAAAGAAAAATGACTTAATTAAGAAATTATTGCTTTTACAAAAAATATCGATGTTTTTTCGAAATGTAATAACTAGAAAAGCAACTGATAATAATGATCCGCATAAAAGAGATGCATAGCTCAATAACATCATACTTACGTGCATCATTAACCACTGAGATTGTAGAGCGGGTACTAATATTGCCGATTGGTGCATTTCAGTTGAAAGGCCCGATGTGGCGAACCCTTGGGTAAAAATGGCACTTGGTATGGTTATTGCACTTAAATCATTTTTATGATTCCGCATCTTGGGAATTATATGAATAATGGAAAAACTCCATGAAAGAAAGATTAATGACTCGTATAAATTACTTAAAGGAAAATGTTTCGAAGAAATCCAACGAGTAACTAATAATCCTGTTATAAAGAAAAAAGTCGCTATCATCCCTTTTTCCGGTGAATCACGCAATCCTAGGATTTCGTAAACTAATAAGTTCATCAAATGAATCGTAATCACAATTGAAATAATCGAAAAAGAGAGATGAGTTAATATATGTTCTAAAGTCACAAATATCATAAACATAAATGGGGTTCCCATTACAGAATTGAAATCAGGAATTAAATACATTATAGGATCCGTTGTGTTTCTTTTTTTAGAGTATGCCGCCACTCGGACTCGAACCGAGATGCTCTAGCACTGCTTCCTAAGAGCAGCGTGTCTACCGATTTCACCATGGCGGCTTACTTGAAATAATAATAGTCAATCCATGTTGAATCGTCGAGATTAAAGGATTCTATATGGTTTAGGAAACATTCGAATTGATGAATTGAATAAAGTCTGCTTGAAATTCATATTTGAATCCTCAATAAGCCTTAGTTAGTATCTTCGTAGGTTCTGTTTTAACAATCTATTTTTATGTACTATATACTAAGTATTCCCGGAAAAGTTGGAATTTCAAAGTTTTGTTCTAAATCGAGGTATAAACTCCTGAGTTTTCCCTTTTTCCATTTTTTTTTTTATTCGTTTTAAATCCATGAAATCGGATAAATTAAATGAAAAACGAATTGAATCGTAAAAAAAAAAATGGATTTCCTCTTATCAATTAAAAGAATGAAATAGCATAGCTAGGATTTCATTTTATATGTATCACAATATGAAATCAAGGGATTTTTCTAATGATTTTGATATCTTAATATCATTATCATTAACTATATGAGAATTTATTAAGAATTCCTATTTAAGAATTAATGAATATTAATTAATATATAACTATATTAGTTAATATAATGTATAATACTCTTTATTGTGTACATAATATTTCGAATTTATGATCAACCCAATGAATTGCCCTTTTATTTTGAATTAGGCATATAATAAAACAAAAGAGTTTCCATACCTATCGCAATTTACTGTACTTTTCTTTTCACAATAGAAATCTATTGTGAAAAGAAAAGTACAGTAATAGGAAAAACCATATCAAAAATGAAATCGACTATAATAAAAACGAGAATGAAAAAAGAATATTATATTTAGAACCCAGAGTAGACGGAAAAATTATTATTCTACATACCACAGCAACTAATTCTAACTACTATATAAGGAATTTAATAAAGTTCAATACATTAGTTAATGGAAATTTTCCATCTTCTAAAATGGGAAGTTGTTCGAGCCGTGAAATTTTGGATTACTCCAAAATTTTTTTACTTGTTTGTCGCACAAAAAAACTTTTTGAATTCCCAGTGGAAATCGATTTAGCTAAAGAAAAAGCTTTTACTGCAGCAAAATATCCCCTTTTCTTCCAAATATTTCTACGAATACGTTTTTTTGATATAGAAGTACGTTTTTTTGGAACTGCCATTCAAAAAGAGTTACTCATTTTTATCGTTGTATGTGAAAGACATATATTTCTCAAATCAAAATAGATCGTTCTTTTTCGTTTTTTTTTATACTTAATTATGTCAATAATTTTTACATACCATTTTATGTTACAAATAAATTTTTTCTTTTCTATATTTTTTTATATTTTTTATATTATATATATATGTATATATAAATATATATATACGTGTATATCACATATATAATAGACTAGGGAAAAATATAGAATATATAATAATAAGCGGGGACATAAATTTAAAAGGAATTTTGATTACTATTAATTCATTAAGTTCAGAGTGACGTGTTTATTTGAGTTCTAATTTCAACTAGTAACTAATCCGTTAAACAAAACATTCCATTACCCAACAAGAGAGACTTTTCTTTTTAATTATTTTTTATTTCAGTTCTATAAGAGGAGTATTCTAAGATTTATGATAAAGATCAGTTTCCCCGTTGGATTAGAATCTAATCAATCAGTTCTGCATTGAGTTAGGTAATTCCTACAAATTAATTAGAATAAAATAACTAAGTCTTTTTTTTTAGTCGATTTATTGATGCATACTATGATCCATATTTGAGTCAAGTACTCTTTTGGTGTAACTGTTTTTCCTTAGTTTTTTCTTATTATACGATATAGTTACAAATCGACAGAATAGAATGTAGTTGTAGAATAATTTAAAATCACATACATATTCTCTGTCTTAATAGATATCTTTCTTTAGATATTTTTTTAGATACTTAAAGTTAATAACTAAGTAATCAATTTTACTTAGTCATTCCTTTTGACTAACCAACTGTCACTTTTTTCATATTTCCCATATTTGATAAAAAGATAGTTCAGAATAATGAAAAATAAAAATATTTAAAGGTTTTCATATATATTTTTTTGTTGATTTATTATTGTTCTTTTCGAAAGAGATAAAAATTGGTGAATCGGAAATAATTATGAGAAAAAAATGAAAATTTGTTTTTTATGGAACATATATATCAATATGCATGGATAATACCCTTTCTTCCATTTCCAGTTACTATGTCAATGGGATTTGGACTTCTGCTTATTCCCACAGCAACAAAAAATATTCGTCGTATGTGGGCTTTTCCGAGTGTTTTGATGTTAAGTATAGCTATGGTGTTTTCGGCCAATTTGGCTATTCAGCAAATAAATGGAAGTTTTATCTATCAATATCTATGGTCTTGGACCATCAATAATGATTTTTCTTTAGAATTCGGACACTTGATCGATTCACTTACTTCTATTATGTCAATATTGATTACTACTGTTGGAATCATGGTTTTTATTTATAGTGACAATTATATGTCTCACGATCAGGGATATTTGAGATTTTTTGCTTATATGAGTTTTTTTAATATTTCTATGTTGGGATTAGTTACTAGTTCCAATTTAATACAAATTTATATTTTTTGGGAACTTGTGGGAATGTGTTCGTATTTATTAATAGGTTTTTGGTTCACGCGACCCATTGCAGCAAGTGCTTGTCAAAAAGCTTTTGTAACCAACCGTATAGGGGATTTTGGTTTATTATTAGGAATTTTAGGTTTTTATTGGATAACTGGTAGTTTCGAATTTCGAGATTTGTTCGAAATAGTTAATAATTTGCTTCATAATAATGGAGTCAATTCTTTATTTGTTACTCTGTGTGCCTCTTTTTTATTCCTTGGTGCAGTTGCGAAATCCGCAC